TCACTAATTAGTCGAATGAGCCCATCCATCCCTCTGGCCTATCATTTCTTGGTCGATCCGGCTGGTGGCTCCTGCATCTCCCGCGTCTCCGCGGGGGCCCCTTCATACAAGTTTGTTGCTAGGAGTCCCTCTAGTCGAATCAATAATCAATAGAAGTTTACTGACCTGGCTCTTCAATCGACGATATAATGCTCCCTCTTAGTATCAGATGCCCATGCTTTGATTCGAAAGCCCTAGCCAGCCCCAGTAAGATCGGAGTATTGAATTTATCCTCCCTTCAGTCCAGTTTGAACCCGTCCCAGCAACGAACACCTTCCTAATGCAAGGTGAGGCTCTGCCCTTCCACTAGAATCCACTCTGGGTCGGGGGAGCCACTACGCTAGTCCAACTTCTTGAGCAGCCGAGATATTGATTGAACAAAGGAATTCCTTGGCCTCACCCGGAGATGAGAGGGAAGGTCGATTTTACTCGAATCCTGGACCTGATCTATAATCCACCCGTCTTCCCCAGTCCCCGAAAGCCCCCCGGGCCTAGCCCTCTTTCTCAACTCGAGTCTTAAGCTCAACGGCTTTCATCGTTGACGAACACCTGCGCTAATAAGACAAAGAAGGAGGGAGTCTATGCCTTGAATGATTCAGTATCAGTAACAACGAATTTATGGAATGAGAGATCAAGAGACGGATAGGGGGGAATGGCCTATCCATAATGGGTGTACCTTCCTTTAAAGAGCTCTAAACTGAGTTGTTTAGGTTCTGGAATTCCATCTCTAGTTGGGTTCGAAGGTTATAAAATGTGGTGCGGGTTCATCTCTCTCGACCAGTTCCGGTTCAAGGGAAGGGTGATCGAGGGGACCAGACTTTAGATCTCTTTCTTCTCGGAGGTTTTTTTTTCGTATCAAGAGTGTGTTGGGGGCCAGGGAAGACAGATTGGATCGAGAGGCGATGCCTATGCCTCTTCTTTATCGATAGGATTCTCATCATTTGCAGTCTCCGGCCAAGGAGACAGGGCGAGGCACCGAACATGTTCTATCACCTTCGGTGTCTCCATCTGTGATTAGTAATCTAAATCCGCTTTTCCTATTCACTAGCACACTGCGCGCTACAACTAGCAGCCCCCTTACTAGTGGGGTAAAACAAAACGCTAGCGCGCTAGCTAGCTACTTATAGTTATAACCCCTACTTTATTATCTTTATTATTTATAGGATATTTGAAAAAGCCTGCTGAAAAACGGAAGCGCGCTAGCGCGCAACGGCGGAAAAGCCAGCAACTTGTTAGGAGTAGGGTTTGGCTTGCCCCTTTCTTATTATTAGTAAGATACGTTCGGAGCCCTATACAGGGGGCTGCTTGCTGCTCGCCCCTATGGGCTTATGCACTCCACTCGTTACCACTAAACGACGAAGCCGGGAGCGGAAGGAGGGATTTGAACCCTCAACCTCAGCCTTGGCAAGGCTATGCTCTACCATTAAGCTATTTCCGCCAGCTACGGTAGTGGCGAAGCACTACTGAGCAATTCACGTATCACTTGATACGGACGACTTCCGTTTTTCCGCCGGACCACACTCTTAACCTCCGATCGAGCTACGAGCACGAGTAGGTAGGCGCCTAGGGGGGTTTGGGCTGGGAAGGAAGGGCAGTTACACTGCTCCTCTTTTTTTTTGCTTCGCGCCAGATGAGATGATGATTAGTGGGTCAGGTCCAGTGTGTGCTCTTGATCACAATCATTAATTTTTAGGGGGGGCCCTTTCAATCAATCTCCGGCCGCTCAGTGCTGCTATTGGTGCGAGTTGTAAGCAGTCTTGGTCTCGAGTCGAGCTAGGGCGTGATTTCATTCTCGAAACGGGAGTGGGTGCACCGCAAGACCAGACAAGTGACTTCCTCGCCTCGCAGCGGCGGCATCTGTTTTTTATTTAAGTTAAGTCATTTCCTAACGCTCCTCTTACTCTACGATAATCCAAGCAGCAGCTCCACGAGTCCGCTCGGAACCAGTCGATTCCTGAGCCCGCCGTTGGCGCCTCCCGGTGGGCGTTTTCCAGCCACTAGAGCAAGTAAGAGAACCTACAGTGAATGAATTTAAAGAACCGCAGATTTTGACCGGATTGTACACCTTTGTGTCTGGCTATGTATATGGATGTGCATAAAGAAGGGACGGGGCATCTTTCTGCCTTTTTTGGGGGGGAATAAGATGCAGCGGCACCTCATGAACTTCTTACTGGGGCAGCACCATCCTATAGGCGCGAGTGTTTGGATGCACGTGTTTTGCCTGCGCAGTTAAGAGATAAATTGTGCCCGAGGCAGTTTACTTGCTTACTTGTTATAGTAATTCGGCCCCTTGTGTCTTTCTTGGATATGCACAGTCCGGGTATAGATGCTATGCCGTGAAATCCAAGAGACGCGATGTATCCTTAGCGCAAGCACTAAGTAAGCAAGCTACCTTGATGAAATCAAATAAAAGAGAAGAAAGAATCATTCCCGGTGATAATGTTGTCGTCAACGTATAAAAGAAGGATGAGTCAACGACCATGACGTCGGCGAACAAACATGGAAGAATCCGCATGGCTACAGTGGAACCCTTTATAAAAAACGAAGCAGTGAGAAACGAGCTAAATTTATGAAATCAGGCCGCTCTTGGTGCCTGCTTTAACTTGTCGGAGGCCGTAACGTAAATATTTATTTAGCTTGCATACCGAGAAGAGAAGCCTGGAGTTGGAGGAGGCTGAATAGAAACTTGTTCTTGCGGATCCCCCTTGTTGAAAGGCATTCTTCACGTCAAGTTGAAATAAGGGCAATTTTTTGATTGCAGCCAATGGCCTGTTTCCACGCAGGCAATGCGCCTAAGTCTTTTTCTTTTTTCCTGGGCATTGATTTCTTCCTGCATAGCATCTCTCCAGCAAGAATGATTGAAGGCTTCAGCAAATGATTCAGGTTCATGAGAAGAGAAGATTGAACTGACATGAGGTAAGCTCGATGTTTTGGGGCATAAGATAAGACAAAAATCCTTCAACGAGATAAGAAACTTGAGAGGATCGACGAACCTGAGAGAGGGATCCAGAATCTGAGGAAGCGACTGGAGGGGAAGCAACTGGGCTAGACTGCTGATCTTCCGGAGTCTGGGAAAAAGAAAATAATGTAATCGCCGCCGGGAATAAACATGCTGTGCCGGGTGACTGGAATCCTCTGAGGTCAGCTGAACAGGCTGACAATCGGCAGAAGATGCTGGGCAAAGCTGCTGGCCTAAAGAGTGAGGCTGATCCGTAACATCAACTGCAGAAGAATGAGGTTCGAGTTGATAAACAGGAGAAGGCCGCAATACATCTCCATCAACATTCTCCGCTTAGAGAAAATATGAGGTTAAAGTAAAGAGAACATTCAAGGTAGCTTGCTTACTTAGTGCTTGCGCTAAGGCAATGCAATTGTCTTGTACAAGCACGGGGCTTAGTGAAGTAGAACCGCGGGTCGCACAGCTTGCTCGACGCATCCTTTCTTTCAACCTTATTAGCGTTAGTAGGTAGGACGTACCGGTTAATTTCCCCCGGGTTGTTGATGTAGTTGCTTGTAGTTTTCTTTGATTTTTATTCTGGCTCAGAAGGAACGCTAGCTATATGCTTAACACATGCAAGTCGAACGTTGTTTTGGGCAGAAGGAATAAAAACCTGCGCCAGCGCATGCAGAAAGCTTTTTTAATAGAGAGAGAGTCAAAGGGGCTGGGCGATTCTGTAACCGCGGGCAGCTCAGACCCAACTTAATGATGGCCGCGCATGAGATCGCACGAGACCACTTCGATTATGAGTCAGGCGATGCGAACATAGCGGCCCTAAAAAACCTTCTGCGCTATCTTAAAGCAGAGAGGCGAAAAACTTCCATTTTGAGACCGCGGCCCGCACTTTCTAACTGATTTTGTGAGATAAGTGTGAAATTCTCCTCCACAAGACTCTTGATGGTACGAGAACATAATTGGAAGAAATAAGGGTCTTAGACCGCTTACAGTAGTTCTACCTATAGAAAAGATCATCAGAGAGGAGACACCCCATTTTTGATTCCAGCCGAGAAGACTAGTAAAAGGAAGGATCAAGAATGTCATATATTTCAGGAGCTAGATCAGTTGCCGATGAACAAGTAAGAATTGCCTCAACAAAAATTGATGGAATTGGACCTAAAAAAGCCATTCAGGTTCGTTATCGATTAGGTATCAGTGGGAACATAAAGATAAAAGAGTTAACTAAGTATCAGATCGACCAAATTGAACAAATGATAGGTCAAGATCATGTTGTTCATTGGGAATTGAAGAGGGGAGAACGAGCAGACATCGAACGATTAATTTCTATTTCTTGTTATCGTGGAATTCGTCATCAAGATGGATTGCCCTTACGCGGTCAACGAACTCATACTAATGCAAGGACTTTTCGCAAGCTAATTCGGAAATGAAAGAAGTCTACCGAAAGCCCTTGGTACTTGTCTGATCAATCACACTGTTCAATAGTTCACTGAAATTTCTTTCTTTTTTATTTTCTTTTTTATTTCACCGGTTACTAATCCAGTATACGTATAGTAGGCCTCCTTCGCCACTCCACTAGTGGCTCGGCTTGGTCTCGCTTCCTTCGCCCGACTATCGGCTCGGCTTCGTCCTAGAAGCTACTGCTTCCGCCTCTCTAGGCTTCGCTATCGCTCATGACTGGTATAGTATATGGATCTCTCTATGTAGCGGTCGGCCTTCTATAAGCTTCGCCAGAAGCGACTAGTAGCTTCCCGAATGCCTCTTTACTTTAGTATGGTCTAGTCTTTCCAATGCCTCCTTCCTTGCCGCCAACGTACGCTACTAGGAGAGTAAGCAAGCTACCTTGCTTGCATTCTAGAAACGGTAGCTTCCGCGCCCTTCCTGCCTGCTGAAATTGATGTGAATGATCGTGACAGCTCTTCAAATCCTATTCAGTCTGATTAGATATGTCACTGAAACAATCCGTTCTGTCTCTGTTTTATTTTAGGATTCCGAGAACGAGCCGGCCGATCCTAACATCATTTATGAGGAGCCGGACGACGCCTCAGATAAAAGATGTCTCCGACGCGGCAAGAACAACTTTCTCTATTGTTTTTTGGGGGGGGACAAAAGAGAGATGCTTTCTATCAGTCAAAAGCAGATGCCGCCCCTCCCCATGCTCCCACCGTCCGCTCCCCGAGGAATAGAAAAGGAGGACCGGGGGCCAGAGCTAGTTGGGTTGGGGTATAGAGCCGTAAGCGCGGTGGGGGGGTGACAGAGGACGTGCTCGTACGGTTCAAAGAAGGGTATGATCAACTCGTTGATTGTTGGGAACTTTCACTCCTCTATATTCTAAATATGCCTTTCTAGGAGCATTACGATCTGCAGCTCAAATGGTCCCTTATGAAGTCTCTATCGGTCTTATTCTTATTGTGCGCCTTGTGAGCGCGTTTGGATCTGCGAAGGCAATCGCTCGGATGTTCCCCTAACCTAACCCGGGAACGGACCGGAGGGAACCGCAGCATGGGGAATGTCCGCGTCTCGTCGCAAGGCTCATTTTTAGTTGTGGTTCATAGGGCGGGCAGCTTTATCTGATCAAGGGCCGGGGCACAAGGGTCCTGGTACTATCCAGGTGCGAAGAACCCCGGAGGTTACTGCAATGAGCAGAAATCTCACTCACCGGCCTAAACGACGAGCAAACACTCGAACGTGAAAGCAAGGGATCGCCCAACGAATGGACGAGCCCGAGGAGGGAGGAGAGAGGGAGGCAAGAACCATACTTTCAGAGAAGTGGCGGTCCGAATCTTATCTGAACTACGAGAATAACTGACTAAGCCGTGCCATAAGGGTCATTCTCCAAACGGGACGGGGCTAAGCCTTTAGGTTCGTTCTTTAAGTAGGTTGGGTGACAGATCGGCCATAGGAGTACTCCGGGAGATAAACCAGGGCAACAAATGTCGAGCATACGACGATGCCGCCCGTTTTCATTTCGTGGAAGTCCCCGGCAGAGGAAAGGGCTGTAGGTGATGGCGCGTTCCGCTTCTTATCTAGAGGGAGGCGCTGAAATCGTTCCTATTGGGCCGTGCGTGGCAGCTGGTATAGATGAATAAAGGCGGGGCGCTTGAACGGGACCTATTCTCTTAAGGCGGGAAAGCTTAATAGGAAAGGGGCCGAGCTGACTGATGAGTGCCTTTTTAGTCTTTAGAAAAAGGCACTCATGTGATGTGGGGCTAACATGGGTGGATACATACAAGTATAGCCAAATCAAGATGAGACGGGACGGACGGTCAGAGGCCGCAGCGGGACTACCATGGGAAAGCCCGCCCCCGCTAGCTAACATAGAAAGAAATAGATTCCCGGATAGCAAGAGTCTCTATGTGAATCTCTTCCAGACCAGGCCAGGCCGAATCGGGCCACCCCTTGGGCTGGGAATGGCCTGGCCCACATGCATAATTTGATGAAAGCACTCCAGTCCCTCGAAGTGGCTTGTCAACCACGCTTTCCCTCCCTCAAAACAATGCTCCTCACCGGGCAACACAGCAATGAGTAGTTCGCTCCAGGACCCCCCGAGAGCGGGATGCCGGCCGAGATGGAGCTGGGAGCCAACCTATACTTTCCTGGGACTTGCCTTGAAAAAACATGTAAATAAAAGACGGGCGCCGAAAAGAAACCAGCCCAGCCTCTTCAAGAAAGCTTTGCTTGGTAGGCGGTGCCTATTCACTCGGACAATGCTCTGAACACGAAAGTGCGCAGTTCCGCCCCCTTCTCCCATGCTGAGTCACAGGCAGCGCCTCGGAATAGCGAAAGCACGGACGAGCCACATGCAGGGAAACTTGCACGTGTGGTTCCGGCCGGGGACCCCGGTATACTGTACTAATATGTGTAGGTCCCCGTAATTCGAGTGAGATTGTCATGGCGCAAAAGCAGATATGGTCCGGTATTCCCTTGTTCCCTGTATTGGTTATGTTCTTCATTTCTCGTCTAGCAGAAACTAATCGAGCTCCGTTTGATCTCCCAGAAGCGGAAGCTGAATCAGTTGCAGGCTATAATGTAGAATATGCGCGGGATGCGATCCTTAATAGTCCACTGTTGGCGGAAGCCAATGTCCCGGGGTCCCGGGGACTCATTCTGACTGAAACAAGGGGTGGGTCTTTACCAACTTTTCAATATTCTATTTTAGGGAAGCCAAAAAACGTAAGCGCCCCTACGCGAGCCTTATTGAAAAGCCCCCTTACTATAGAACAAAGAAAAGGATTGAGCTGCGCGAAAGCCCTTGCGCTAACGCGCATCCGTTTTCTTGCTCGTTAGCGCTTTACTAATATAATAGAAAGGGCTTTCTTGCTTGTTTAGTAAAGTAGCGCTTTTTCTTTTTATAGGAGTAGGTGCTTTCTGGGGCAGGGTACTCTTCATTCTTCATTTGAAACTAATGAATGTCGGGGCGGGGGTTTCCGCCTTGTTATCAAAAAGGGAGTTGGGTAAAGCAAACTCCCTCCTTGGACGAGCACGGGGCTTAGTCAAGTAGAACCGGGTTGCGTTGCTTGATGCTCCGATCGAAAACAAATCAGTGGGGCCATGCCGGTACGACTGAATATGCGTTAGAAAGGTCAATCCCTTCCCTACGACACCAAAAAAACCGGGCCGAACTTCTGCCCGCACGCTTCCATAGAACAATATCGTGGCAACGTAGACCTAAGTGGTCATATTGGATCCTTGGGAACCATCACAAGTACGGCCGGCCTATATTTAAACGAGAATGCCGTGTCGTCCAGCGAAGCCTAGAAGAAGGTGACTCGCGCAGACAGCTGACTCCTTTTCAATATAAAGGAATAGCCAAACCAACCCAGCTGGCTGGTCAATCTCAGAAATCTTATCGGCCGGCAAAGCGGAGACGGACGACCACGGTCCCGACCTTACCAGCACCGGAGGTGTACTAATCAATGAACCCCCGAAACCTACTTTTTTTTCTGACAAAATCAACCAAGCGTCACGCCATGTTGTTGATATTGATTGGGTTTGAGGGACTTTCGCTGACTGAATCCATCCATAAACCTAGACCCCGGCAACCTTCGTAACCAAAGCGTCACGACAACACCCAGAGGTCACCTTTGGATGGGGGCAAGGAGGAGCACGTAGGAATGCCGACCACTACATAAGCCACTAGTGGCTGAGAGAAAGCGAGCAGCACCTTGTATAGGTTGGGCTACGCTTGAAGAAGCGAGCCCCTATCAGAGAAAGCCATTGCGCACTAGCCTAGGTAGCTAGCGTTTTTCCGCTGGCTGTTATGTGTTAGTTGTAGCGCGCCTTCCCTCCTTCTCTCATTTAGGAAAGATTTAGCAGTCTTTTCTTATGATGACCTGGTCGAGAGAGTACGATACATCGGTGTAAAAGATTGAGTGGGATCTGTGAGGTTGGTTGAAGATGATGTTACGCGGCGTTCAGAACCAGCCTTGAAGTGAATGAAGTCAAGTCTAAGCGCATATGGCACGAAAAGGAAATCTGATTTCAGTAAGACGTGATCTGAATCGTAGTTCAGATTCAAGTCGGTTCAGTGACAGAACTAGACGTGTCACGATAGTGAAGAGAGCCATCATTAATCTGTCTAGTCTTATTATGACCTTTTTTTTTTTTTATGTTCTCGGATATAAAGAAATTTATCGAATCACTACGCCGACTTTTCTAATCATCTTCTCTTTGTTTTTAATTGCGACCATCTTCTTATTTCATTTCTATATTAGAAAAAGAAAGACAGCCTCTTGGGAAATTAAAGTTCTCTATCTAATGTTATTCTTTTTTATTTCATTATTTTTGATATTTCTTCGATTGTATGTAGGACAATGTTTATCCATTCTTGCGCAAACTTATTTAATTTGGTCTATGGACAACGCCGGAATGCCAGGATCCGAGGTGTCTGATGGTAGAGAGGAAATAAACTCCAATACGTCCGGGTCCGGGCCCTCAAATTCCTCCGACAGGCGATGGAGGTCCTTTGACGAGGGGGTTCTTTTAGAACCCTTTTCGGCTTCAAGGGATAGGGGAACGGGGGAACCCTCCGTAAATAATAATCCATTAGAAGGAGGGAATGATGCCGTAGCACCCGACGTAGTACGTTATCAATACCAAGATAACGAAATCATCGGGGGAGATTGTGTGGAAGCAATAAAAAGGCGGCTGCTCTTCAGTAGAGAATTTCCCACTCCTGAGCAGGACCAATGGGCAAAGAACGATGCCGAAGACCTCTTCGAAGTCAAGGTTGAAATTGTAAGGAAAATGGCCGTTCTTGATCCAACGGGGGATTGGATGGGGCAGGGAGCTCGGGCCCTCGACAACCCCTACACCGCCACGGGGGAACCCTCCTTAACGAAGCTCTATGAGCTTCGAGACGACCTAGAGCGGGACGGAGTAAATTCCCCCCCCTTTGCCACACTCAAGGAGAAGGTTCGATTACGACCACCGGGAGGTGGGGATTCAGATGCGAATTCGAGTGCATGAGGAAAGATTTAGCAGTCTTTTCTTATGATGACCTGGTCGAGAGAGTACGATACATCGGTGTAAAAGATTGAGTGGGATCTGTTGTAGGATGAGCGCCGAGCGCCGTTCCGCTCGATTAGGCGAATGCGAGTGAGGGATAAGCTTTCCCCGTTCGCTAGGAGGTTCTGAAAGAAAGAGTTCTTGCCTCTATCATTAGCTCGGGTAGTCCCCGTTTCTGGTGTTTCAGTCACCTTTCAATGGCTCCCTTAATTATGTGCGAGGAATTTCCCTCTTGAGTAATGGGAAGCGGGCTAGTCCCCGAAAATGCTCGTTCCTTTGTCGTTGGGGTTTCCATTTTTTTACTTTGTGACTCATTCCTTCGGTCGCGGACGTCGATCAAGGCCGCTCTGTCATTGTCTGATTTCTGGTTGTCTGATCACACTCGAAATTATGTATCTACTTATTGTATTTTTGCCCCTTCTCGGTAGTTCCGTAGCAGGTTTTTTCGGACGTTTTCTAGGATCAGAAGGAAGCGCTATAATGACCACTACGTGCGTTTCA